GATATTCAGAATTTCATCTCTGATGATACTTTTTTAGTTAGGGATAGTAATGGAGACAGTTATTCTATCTATTTTGATATAGAAAATAAAATTTTTGAGATTGACAGCGATCATTCTTTTCTGAGTGAACTAGAAAGTTCTTTTTCTAGTTATCGCAATTCTAGTTATATGAATAATGAATCTACGAATGAAGATTCCTTATACAATCGTTCCATTTACGATACTCAATCTAGTTGGAATAATCACATTACTAGTTGCATTGACAGTTATCTTCAGTCTCAAATCTGTATTGATACGTCCATTGTAAGTGATAGTAGTGACGGTTACATTTCTAGGTGCGTTTTTGATAAACGTAAAACTAGTAGTGAAGGTGGGGGGTCCAGTATACGAACCCGCGCGAAGAGTAGTGATTTAACTCTAAGAGAAAGGCCTAGTGATCTCGATGCAACTCAAAAATACAGGCATTTGTGGGTTCAATGCGAAAATTGTTATGGATTAAATTATAAGAAATTTTTGAAATCAAAAATGAATATTTGTGAACAGTGTGGATACCATTTGAAAATGGGTAGTTCAGAAAGAATCGAAATTTCGATCGACCCCGGTACTTGGGACCCTATGGATGAAGACATGGTCTCTCTGGATCCCATTGGATTTCATTCGGAGGAGGAGCCTTATAAAGATCGTATTGATTCTTATCAAAGAAAGACAGGATTAACTGAGGCTGTTCAAACAGGCGTAGGTCAACTAAATGGTATTCCCGTAGCAATTGGGGTTATGGATTTTCAGTTTATGGGGGGTAGTATGGGATCCGTAGTCGGGGAGAAAATCACCCGTTTGATTGAGTACGCTACTAATCAATTTCTACCTCTTATTATAGTGTGCGCTTCGGGGGGAGCGCGCATGCAAGAAGGGAGTTTGAGCCTGATGCAAATGGCTAAAATATCGTCTGCTTTATATGATTATCAATCAAATAAAAAGTTATTGTATGTATCAATCCTTACATCTCCTACTACTGGTGGGGTAACAGCTAGTTTTGGTATGTTGGGAGATATTATTATTGCCGAACCAAATTCCTACATTGCATTTGCGGGTAAAAGAGTAATTGAACAAACATTGAATAAAACAGTACCCGAAGGTTCACAAGCGGCTGAATATTTATTCCAGAAGGGCTTATTCGACCTAATCGTACCGCGTAATCTTTTAAAAAGCGTTCTGAGTGAGTTATTTAAGCTCCACGCCTTCTTTCCTTTGAATTCCAATTCAATCAAGTAGAGCGCACTAAGTTCAATTATTTTATTTGTAGCAAACAAAAAAAGTAGTTAGCTTATCCGAATCTTAGCTTATCGGAATCAAAGTAACTAAAAAGGGAGTTTTCTTTGGCGACCTAAGATCTAATTGTAGAAAGAATCAAAATCAAAAGTTGCGTATAACTCTTTTTTTTTTTACCTAGATTCCCGATTACTAATTAAGAAGTCTCTATCAACAAGATAAAAACGTGAGTTCTTCCTTTCGTGAAATTAGGAAAATAAAACGAATTTCATCTTACGTATATAATCAAATTCAAATTATAGAAAAAATAGATATATAGTTTTATATCTTTCTCCATCTCCCGAAAATCCCGTTTTCACTAAAAATCCCGGTTGTGTCGCATTCTAATGAATCTTTCAATAATTTGTAAGAAACTCTTTATTAAATATTAAAATGAAATTCAAAGACAAGAACAAAACACAAAGAAACGAAGAAAAATAAAATGGATTATCATATGTATCTTTCATATAGATAGATGAATAAGTCCATTTATTTAGTTCTACATTCCTTGGACTTATTCTATATACTCACTTAGATACTTAATATCTCTAATCTACGAATTCATAATAATTACAATTATTAATTATAATTAGTATAAATATAAAATATGATATTAAAAAAAAATAAGAACAGGTACAAATAATAAATCGAGGTACCCCATTTTATGACAACTTTCAATTTTCCCTCTATTTTTGTGCCTTTAGTAGGCCTAGTATTTCCGGCAATTGCAATGGGTTCTTTATTTCTTTATGTTCAAAAAAACAAGATTGTTTAGATCCGAGGGGACCCAGTCTCATTCTTTTTTTTTTTTTTCACTTAGACTTGTAGCATAACACAGATATTTATTTCGGAAAAGAAAATATAGTAGAACATGTGATTTCCGCCGAACATAAAGGAAAAAGCTCTTATGTCTGCAGAAAATGATCTATAGATAACTGAATTCTAGCCAGTTTCAAATAGATCAGGATCGCTGGATGCCTAAAATGTAAAGTTGGTGGATCTATATATATATCAATATGTATATTGGGATCATATGAGGGGTATGTTATTATTTTAGATCTAAACAATTTGATGAATTACTCCTAAAAGTTCCCATTAAACTAGTGCTAGTTCACATCAAACTAGTGCTAGTTGATGAAAGTTCATTCGGAAACAAAAAAAGTAAAGTCAAAATCATTTGGGGTATTCTCTCAATTTCAATAAAATGCAATCGGATCAAGTATGAGTTGGCGATCAGAAGATACATGGATAGAACTTATAACGGGGTCTCGAAAACTAAGTAATTTTTGTTGGGCCCTTATCGTTTTTTTAGGTTCATTAGGATTCTTGTTGGTTGGAACTTCCAGTTTTCTTGGTAGAAATTTGATATCTTTTGTTCCGTCTCAGCAAATCCTTTTTTTTCCACAGGGAATCGTGATGTCTTTCTACGGAATCGCGGGTCTCTTTATTAGTTCCTATTTGTGGTGCACAATTTCCTGGAATGTAGGTAGTGGTTATGATCGATTCGATAGAAAGGAAGGAATAGTGTGTATTTTTCGTTGGGGATTTCCTGGAAAAAATCGTCGCATATTCCTCCGATTCCTTATAAAAGATATTCAATCCGTTCGAATAGAAGTTAAAGAGGGTATTTATGCCCGTCGTGTCCTTTATATGGATATCAGAGGCCGGGGGGCTATTCCGTTGACCCGTACTGATGAGAATTTAACTCCACGAGAAATTGAACAAAAAGCCGCGGAATTGGCCTATTTCTTGCGCGTACCAATTGAAGTATTTTGATTTTGAGAAAAGGAACTGGGCGGAAGAACGAATGCTTTCTCGGCAGGAGGGAAAAAACGCAAGAATCCTTTTAGTTTTTCTATAACTAAATGATACTTTAGATGCAGATAAACCATATCTTGTAAATTCTTTTCTTTGTCAATCGACCTTTTTACTTGTTTTGCCGCTTATTTTTTTGACCATCACAATATATTTTTCTCAATTATTCTATTCTTGACTATGGGGAATCGTTGGAATTTTTTTTTTCGAAATACTGGATATTTTGATAGAATAAGGGGTTCTTTCGTCTCAAAATCTCAATAATATTCATTTCTTCAAAGTACTTCTTTCGGCCATTCATCGAAAGGAGACATTTGTTTGGAATTTGATGAATTGAGGTATCTAGCAACACTATTTTGTATTATTTCTTCAGTCGAACTTGAAGTGGAGTCTTAGTCTATTTCTGTATTCTTTCTAGATTCAAAACAAAATCACAAATAAAATAGATTCATAGGTTTGATGCCCTGTCTAGAACTCATGTTTGAAAGAAATATTCGATTACATAAAGTCCGACAAATGGAGTGGGTTAATTAAAAATTAACAGGCGAAAAATGGCAAAAAAGAAAGCATTCACTCCTCTTTTGTATCTTGCATCTATAGTATTTTTGCCCTGGTGGATTTCTCTCTCATTTACTAAAAATATGGAATCTTGGGTTATTAATTGGGCGAATATCGGCCAATCCGAAATTTTTTTGAATGATATTCAAGAAAAAAGTATTCTAGAAAAGTTCATAGAATTAGAAGAAATCCTCTTCTTGGAAGAAATGATCAAGGAATACTCGGAGACATATCTACAAAAGCTTCTTATAGGAATCCACAAAGAAACGATCCAATTAATCAAGATACACAACGAGGATCGTATCCATACAATTTTACACTTCTCGACAAATATAATCTGTTTTGTTATTTTAAGTGGTTTTTCTATTTTAGGTAATGAAGAACTTGTTATTCTTAATTCTTGGACTCAGGAATTCCTATATAACTTAAGTGATACAGTAAAAGCTTTTTCAATTCTTTTATTAACCGATTTATGTATCGGATTTCATTCACCCCACGGCTGGGAACTAATGATTGGTTCTGTATACAAAGATTTTGGATTTGGTCATAATGATCAAATTATATCTAGTCTTGTTTCCACTTTTCCGGTTATTCTCGATACTATTTTTAAATATTGGATTTTTCGTTATTTAAATCGTGTATCTCCGTCACTTGTAGTTATTTATCATTCAATGAATGATTGATAAATGATCCACCAATATTAATCCAATTAGAACGTTTCTTACTTTGTAGTTCTACATAAGTATTAAAAACATTCTATCCGGGGGGTTTTCATACTATTTTTATAGTATAGTATTCCAGTAAAATGATTCCAATAAATAGCAGAATCGTGGATAGGAAACTATACTAGCGACCTACCCAATTTATTGTAGAAATTTTCAGACCAATGATTAGACTATGCAAACTAGAAATACTTTTTCTTGGATAAAGGAACATATTACTCGATCTATTTCCGTATCGCTCATCATATATATCATAACTCAGACATCCGTTTCAAGTGCATATCCCATTTTTGCGCAGCAGGGTTATGAAAATCCACGAGAAGCGACCGGGCGTATTGTATGTGCCAATTGTCATTTAGCTAATAAGCCCGTGGATATTGAGGTTCCACAAGCAGTACTTCCCGATACTATATTTGAAGCAGTTGTTCGAATTCCTTATGATAAGCAAGTGAAACAAGTCCTTGCTAATGGTAAGAAAGGGGGTTTGAATGTGGGGGCTGTTCTTATTTTACCGGAGGGGTTTGAATTAGCTCCTTCCGATCGTATTTCTCCCGAGATGAAAGAAAAGATAGGAAATTTGTCTTTTCTGAGCTACCG